ATCTATATTTGTTTATAAACTCTCCTGGCGGATGGGTTATCCCTGGAGTGGCTATTTATGATACAATGCAATTTGTGCGACCAGATGTACAGACAATATGCATGGGATTAGCCGCTTCAATGGGATCTTTTATCTTGGCCGGAGGAGAAATTACCAAACGTCTAGCATTCCCTCACGCTTGGCGCCAATGAGGTTTTTATTTAAGAGAAAAAAATAAGACTATGCCTTCGCCGTATGAATATTAAGTAATAATAGCATGGCACTTTGAATTCGATATCAAAATAAAAAATTTTTATTGTTTTTTCAAAACATTTGATTATGTATCGAGAGAGTAGTATGAGATAAAAGGTATTTCCTATTTTTTTTTATATTGGGGATTCCAGTTCAGCGTCACAAACTTTTTTATTTTCACACGGGGGCTTAATTATGTTCTGAAAGAGTTCGAAAATAAAATATTTTTTTCCTTATTTTACAAAAAGCAACTTTGGGATTGCTGAAACACAGACAAACCAAATAATATATAATAATAAATATATATAAAGCAACGGAACCATCATAGTATTTTTGAACTCCTACGAAAGGAAGGGTGGTAATTTGATCATTTACCGATCTGGGTCTGATAGACCCTATTTTTTTTCTTTGATGGAAGGTAAAGGTCAATTTTATTATAGAGCCGTATGCAATGCATAAAAGATGCCCGTACGGTTGTTCAATTCTGTTTTTTTTTCTTTTTATTCTTTATCTTTCTTTTCTATTCAGCATGCAAAATAGAGGAACCCCTCTTTTGTTATACCATCAGGGTAATGATTCATCAACCTGCTAGTTCTTTTTATGAGGCACAAACGGGAGAATTTATCCTGGAAGCGGAAGAGCTGCTCAAACTGCGTGAAACCCTCACAAGGGTTTATGTACAAAGAACGGACAAACCCTTATGGGTTGTTTCGGAAGACATGGAAAGAGATGTTTTTATGTCAGCAACAGAAGCCCAAGCTTATGGAATTGTTGATCTTGTAGCGGTGGTTGGGTGAAAATAGCCCGAATTTCTATTTATTTCGCGTAAATCCTCGATTTCAGATTTTTTATTTTTGCTGAATTTACTAGACAATTAAATAGAAGTAATTCAAATCATTCAAAACCATCAGGTTAGGATCGATCTAAACCAGCCCATTATTTATATGATATGCTTCAACATGCCAACTATTAAACAACTTATTAGAAATACAAGACAGCCAATTAGAAATGTCACAAAATCCCCCGCGCTTCGGGGATGCCCTCAGCGTCGAGGAACATGTACTAGGGTGTATGTGCGACTCGTTCAGATCATGAGCTGCGATAAAAGAAAGAAAACTTTTTCTAGTATCAATGATCAGTACCGGCGAATAGGATAGAATAGAAAAAGAAGTCCATTCAATTCAGTATCTAAAAAAAAAAGAGAATCCATCCATTCTATTGTGTATGAAATTTATGGTTTCCGTTGGTGCAAATCCAATCATCTCAATTTAAGATGAGAAGCAATTCTCCATTGGTAGCAAATGGTTATCCATTAAGCGGAGGAAATCTTACTTAAAAACAAAAAACTTAGGCCCCCTCTTACAAGAACGGACTAAAAGGGTTAGCTACCCAGCCAACTTTCATAATTAAATACCGTTACTGTGTAAGTAGATCTAATCGTGAAAGACCTATTACTGGATAATTCATGGGTAGAGCCAAAGAATGTGAACTATACAAGTTACCAATAACATTGATTAAATGAAGTAAAGGCTCCGGTGTATAGAGAAAACCTCACCGTTTAAGAAGTAATCATAGAAACGAAGGAAGCCGCTATTTCTTTATCCATTTCTATTTTTTATTTATTCTATTTTGATACCTAGTAAAATAAAATTTATTATTTCGAAGTGAAATGCCTAGAAAAAAGAAAAATAGTGGTCGGGAAGGTTATAGTAGCCAAAGCCATTTGAATTTTTAGTTTATACATTGGAAAAAAGCTTTGTTATTAATAGACTAGGAAAGGGAAAAAGAATAACTGAAAGAAAGGAAATCTATTAGTTATTCGTCAAAGTTTCATTTATTCAATGACCAGAATTAGACGGGGAAATATAGCTCGGAGACGTAGAACAAAAATTCGTTTATTTGCATCAAGCTTTCGAGGGGCTCATTCAAGACTTACTCGAACAATTACTCAACAGAAAATAAGAGCTTTGGTTTCGTCTCATCGGGATAGGGATAAGCAAAAGAGAAATTTTCGCCGTTTGTGGATCACTCGAATAAACGCAGTAATTCGTGAAATAGGGGTATCCTATAGTTATAGTAGATTAATACACGACCTATATAAGAAACAGGTGCTTCTTAATCGTAAAATACTTGCACAAATAGCTATATCAAATAAAAAATGTCTTTATATGATTTCGAATGAGATCATAAAAGAAGTAGATTGGAAAGAATCCACCGGAATAATTTAAACGTAGTTTTCCCCGGAGAATGAACTCCGGGAGAGTAGAGTCAAAGTGAATATGCTAAAAAATTAGTAAAAATGAATGAACACACTCAAAAAAAAAGATTTATTCTTACCCGATTCCTTTTTTTTCTTACGACACGATAATGAAATCTGCATTTTTCATATTTTTTGAACAAAACATCAATCTGCGTTTGAGTTCGGATTTGAATTTTTATTCAAGTGAAGAAAGAGTAAGCCTATTTATTTCTGGCTCGAAGACCCGCAGTTCTGGCGGTCGACTCGGTTCTTTCAAATTGTTTCTCATTATTAAGAAAAGGTAACAAAGATAAAATACGAGCTTGTTTTATAGCAATAGTAATTAATCGTTGTTGTTTCAAGGTCAATCTATTCACCCGTCTAGATAATATTTTTCCTTGTTCGCTAATAAATCGACTAATTAAACTCATGTTTCTATAATCAATTCGATCCCCCGATTGGATCGGGGGCAAACGCCTACGAAAAGATCGCTTGGATTTAAGAAAAGGTCGCTTGGATTTATCCATGGTTTGTTTAGTTTATTCCTTATCCCGAAAATCCTATTTCGATCGGATCTAAAATGAATTAGAATAAATAGGATTTGGTTTGTTTATATTTAATTATGTTAATAATTAATAATATATATAATATTTAACTATTATATTTTATATTTAACTATAACTATGTTTTATATAGAATGTCCTTTTTTCCCCTTCCTTCGAAGGGTTACATACATGTGCTCGATTCGATCTATTTCTTTATCTCCCCATGAATCGTATGTTTGTAACAAAATGGACAGAATTTTATCAATTCCAATCGATTAGGCGTGTTGTGACGATTCTTTTCAGTAATATATCTGGAAATACCTGTTGATACCTTATTAACACCGTTTCGAACACAACATGTACATTCCAAAATAACCGTTATTCGGACATCTTTCCCCTTGGCCATGAACCCCCTTTGGATTTTTGATTTACGCGACTCTTCTATTTTCGATCCAAAACGAAGAAGAAGAAAGGAAGGAAAAAATAGAAGTTACTAACTTGAAATCCAATTATGAAAAATTTCGCTGCAATCAATATACTAAAAAAAATAGAATGATTTATAAACTTTATTTCAAATCACAGTATTTCATTTACATTTAAGTTTACATTTAAGTACCTTGTATAAGAGTCTTGTCCTATATCTAGACCCCACCTTGTTTATTCTACCTCCATCCCTTTTTAAATTTAAAAAATTTATTTAATTCAAACTTGAACCCAAGTCTCGAAGCTGTTGAATCCACCTTTTCTTTTTTTCTCTTTCCTCCCTCTTATTCTAAAAGGAAAAAGGGAAAAAAGAGAAAAAGGGCGCGAAGGATTAGTCACAAATATTTAATTGTATCTCGAATCTTCGTTATTTGGTACCGTGTCAATAACTAGAATCAAAAAAAAGGGAATGTCAACGCATCTGGGAAAAAACGATTAATCTCTATCAATAGACCTGCTAAAGACCCGAACCATAGAGTACTTAATACTGGTGCCACGGAAAGATATGTTTTTAGATCTCGCATTGAAAAATCTCCTTCCTTTTTTTATTGTAATATGTTTTATTGTAATCTAAAATGGTAATACATATATGCTCAGATGCATATGCAGTTAAGAACCTTGTACACGGAATCCCTAATTAAAATTGAAATGTACAACTATCCGGTGAATAAAAATTTTTTCTTAAAACATAAAAAACGTCCCCCTCTTCCCGAGCATTACCGAAAACTACTCATTTATTTTTACGACAGGTTCCGTATTTCATACGTATATAAGCCTTTTACTATTATTATATGTTAAATGGGACCAAAAAGATGAAATGCCTATATATATTCTATATATCAATGGAGGAAATAAAGATGTGGAAAACAAGATAGGAATTCTATACAATGACACTGTAGACCAATTGGAGGGATGTAGCGCAGCTTGGTAGCGCGTTTGTTTTGGGTACAAAATGTCACAGGTTCAAATCCTGTCATCCCTACCTATTACTTCTCCGTTGAGCAGTAACGAGGGATTAATTGAGATCGATTCAAATTGAACATATTGAACATATATATAATAAATATATAATCTATATAATTAGAATAAATATATAATCGTTCATTCAAAGACGTATTGGGGTTAAAAAAAGCGTTTTTATAGTCTTCTCTCTTCTGATAAGAAAGCGCTCTTAGTTCAGTTCGGTAGAACGCGGGTCTCCAAAACCCGATGTCGTAGGTTCAAATCCTACAGAGCGTGATTTCGTCCTTATATTTTTCTTAGATCATTAGATCAAATTAGACTGAAAAAGCTTAACTAACTTGAACCGCAATCTAAATTAGACCTCCCTTGTATTAAAGAAAGTAGGAGGTCAATCAAAAAAAGAGAAAGAGACAGTAATTAATCAAAGGTCCGATTGATCACCACGCCTATATTGTAAATATGCAGTTACGAATAATCCAGCCAAACTAACAGGAATTAGACCTAACACGATTCCAAATAGAAAAACTTCAATCATTGTA